AAATAGATTAAAAATCTATCACCTAAATCAGTCACCAAATTAGAATCAAACCATTAAAACACACCCTCTCAATACGAAAAAAACTCTAGAAACTAAAAAGACTGTTTTAACTTTTGTATTCTTATCTTCTAAGAAACAAGAAAAGAAAACTTTCAGATAGAAAAAAAGGCTTAGAAGGGATCCTGTGACCGGCAAAAATAAACTCCACAAAGGCATCCCTGCAAACATTGCTGCTTTCATCACCCTTCACTTCCCTAAGAAAAGAATAAAAGGAGGGAGTCCTCTTAAGCCTAAAAATGTCAATCTTGACAGGAAATACTCTTTCGATTTTAAAAAGTAAACAACAAATAATAATCTCAACCCGTACAAGATAAAATAAACCCATAAGGACCCAGTTACTGCTCCAATTATTGCCCACCCTGTATGTGAAACGGAAGAAGCACCTAAAAGAGGACCTAACATAGTCTGATTTAATCCAATAATAGCCCCAACCACAGCTGATGCCCCGCCAATTACTAAGACATAAGGCTGTAACCAAGATGAGGACTCTAAAAGATTAATTAAGAATAAAAACGGAGCAATTTTTTGTCATGTTAAAGTTAAGAATAATCCGAAAAAATCCAGCCCTGCAATGACTCTTGGCACTCAAAAGTGCAACGGGAAAGCACCCAACTTTAAGAGCAAACCAACCAACAGCACAAGATCACTGTTGGCTGGTAATACGAATTTAAAAATCCCCCCACACATTAATAAGCCCCTTCCTAAAGCTTGCACACAAAAATATTTTATAGAGGCCTCCTTTCTAATAGATTGAGGTCTCTCCCTCACTAGAAAAGGAATAACCCCTAAAAAAGATAACTCCACCCCCACTCAACAGACAAACCAGCTGCTAGAAGACACTGCAACTAATGGTCCTATGATTATTAAAAGATAAAAAAAAAGGTTTCCTGAACCAAGTAAAAGCATAAAAATAGCGATAATTAATCATGTTTGTCAACATCAATGACATCCGTTCATCCGGCGGCTATTCTTTTCAATTAACATTTATAATTGTTAATTCTCAACAAGTATTTTTGTTCTTTACATGGGACATCCTTTTCATTTGGTTGAGTATAGACCCTGGCCTTTACTAGGATCTTTTGCTATTTTAGCTATACCTACTGGGCTAGTTATATATATTAAAACCGGAAGCATATTCCTTATGTTTTTAGGTGCAATCACAACAACTATTATTGCTTACGTCTGATGACGAGACATTGTACGAGAATCCACCCTCCAAGGGCTTCATAATAAAAAAGTAGTCAGAGGTTTAAAAATAGGATTTGTTTTATTTGTAGTTTCTGAAGTTTGCTTATTCTTTTCATTTTTTTGAGCGTTTTTCCACAGAAGTTTAGTGCCCACACCAGAAATTGGGTGCTGACCTCCTGCCGGGATTGCCGTTCTCTCAGCCTTTCAAGTACCCTTACTTAACACCTCCGTCTTGTTGCTATCTGGGGCCAGAATTACATGGTCTCACCACAGCTTAGAGGCAAATGCTAAAAAAAGGGCTGTACAAGGACTAGGGGCCACTTTATTATTAGGAATTTACTTCTTATGACTTCAATATGGCGAATACTCTGAGACAGCATTCTGCATTGCAGATAGGGTTTACGGATCTACTTTTTTCATTGCCACAGGATTCCATGGAATGCATGTTTTAGTTGGAGCCACTTTCCTAGGAATTTGTTTAGCTCGAATAGCTTCACTTCATTTTAACGGAAATCACCACTTGGGCTTTGTTGCCGCTGCTTGATACTGACACTTTGTTGACGTAGTGTGATTATTCCTTTATGTAAGAATTTACTGATGAGGTTCATTCTAAAATAGCTTAAAATAAAGCACTAACTTTGTAACTTAGAGATGATTACTCTTTTAGATGAATGGTAACACAGATATTCTTTGTTCTCCAAAAAAAAATTAAATAGATCTGATTTTAGAATCAAACCTAAAGGTAAAAAATGAGCCATTAAACATATATATATTGGAATTTGGTTTTTTCCTGGGAAAATGTGATTTGTGAACCTCCCATGGTTTATCCTAGAATACAAATATATATTATAAGCTGCTCTAAGAAACACTATAAGACCTATAACTAGAGCGAGTCTTAAGCTTGTTCTTCATAAAATAGGAACTACTAAAAGTTCCCCTATCAAATTAAGTGTTGGAGGACATGCTATATTAATACAACAAAAAACGAACCACCAAAATCTTAAAATAGGCAAAATCTGCAAAGTACCTTTCATGAAGGGAATATTCCGAGTATTTCTTTTCTTATAACTAAAATAAGCAAGACAGAAAAGAGCTGAAGATGAAAATCCATGGGCTATCATGGTTACCAAGGCCCTAAAAACACCTCATGAAGAATCTAAAATAAACCCGGCAATTACAATTCTTATGTGAGCCACTGAAGAGTAGGCGACAAAAGATTTAACATCTATTTGACGCATACACATTAAACTGGCAATTAAACCTCCCCAAAGAGAAAGTCTTACTAGAAAAATGGAAAAATTGTCAACACTTAAGTTCAACCCTAGTTTTATTTGATAAAGACCAAATCCCCCTAGTTTTAGAAGAATACCAGCCAAAATTATTGACCCCGCTAAAGGAGCTTCAACATGTGCCTTAGGTAACCACAGATGGACCCCATATATGGGGAGCTTAACTAAAAAAGCCCCAAAAACACACAGCAGGATAACTCCTGTGTACCTTTGACTGTAATGAAGTAAGTTAAACTCCAGAGAACCTGCTTTTTCCCCTGCATATATTAACAATACCAATAAGGGTAAAGAGGCTGCTACAGTATATATTATTATATACCTCCCAGCTTGAAGACGCTCTGGCTGGTATCCTCAGCCAATAATTAAAATTAATGTTGGGATCAACGAGATTTCAAAGAAAATGTAGAAAGCCAACGCGTTTCTCAGGCTAAATGCTAGAACCAAGGCCAAAGTTAGAACTAAAATACTTAAACAAAATTTAGGTGATCGCGACTCTCAGCTAGACACTAATGCTAAAAAACATAATATGCAAGATAAAAGGACTATTAGACTAGACATTCTAGTCTCCCTAAAAATTAAATCTATGTTACTTCTAAAACTTCTGTTCAGTAAAAACAACCTCAAGAAAGCCCTAGCCCATAAAGCAAACACTCAAGAACACCATCTAAAAGCAAAAAACGAAAACAAAATGCAAGATCTTAAATAAATCAGCAGAAACGGAGAATTCTCCAATTTTAAGTTAGAAGCTTAAATAAATTTTCTGACTAAGGTGAGTAGTCACTCTTAAAAAAGTTAGCAGCTTTTTAAAACCCTAGAATTTTTTGTTGAGGAGGGTTTTGAAAACCTTCAAAGAGCACTGTGCTCACTTTACGTATTAACCGTAAAATGTTTTTCTTAACTTTAACATTTTTAGTAGTATTAGCATGTGTGCTGGTTCTTATTTGAAACGGAGTTTTTTTTGTTAGCTATTCAAATGACAACGTAAAACAGTCCCCATTTGAATGTGGGTTTGACCCTTTAAGAAAAATACGGTCACCCTTCAGGACACGATTTTTCCTTTTACTAGTACTATTTTTGATTTTTGACATTGAGATCGCCTTACTCTTTCCCGTTCTAAGTGCCATAGCCGGCCAAATTACAACATTTTTATTGTTGACAATTGGTTTATTTCTCGTCATCCTTTTAGGAGGTATGTTTCACGAATGAAACGAAGGAGCCTTGGACTGAATTAGGTCATAAGCAGGTAAGCTAAATTTAAGCTATTGGGCTCATAACCCAACAATGGGGAACCTCTGCTTAAACTGTCATGATTAAAAAATAGCGCTGCCTTAACTACGCATGGTAATTTGAGTGTTTGAAACCCAGCTAGAAACATTAAACAATGTTAGAAATAACAATTTAATTTAGGTTTAGGTCTGACGAATTAGGTGCCAGCAGTCGCGGTCACACCTAAGGGTCAAGTTATTTTATTCAAGCAGGCTGAATTTTAAAATAGTAATAAAGTAAAATTTTTATTATATTGAGTTAGTTAGCGTAAACTCTGAAGATAAACCAGGATTAGATACCCTATTATATAGAGCTAAAATACAGCTTTAGCACTAAGGCTTTATAGTTAAAACTAAAATGACATGGCGGCAGCCACAACTCAGGGGAACTTACCAGGTAAATGACAACCCACAAAAAACCCTACTTTTTCTTAGGGTTTGTATATCGTCGTCTAGATTCTATTTAAGATAGAATCTAAATGAAACTCAAAAAGACAGATCAAGATGCAGCGTACGAAAAAGTCTGTAAGGTGAGTTACTATAATTTTAATTTTGGAAAGCACATGAAACCTGTGCTGGAAACCGGACTTGAAAGTAAAAATTATTAGAAGTATAATTTGAATTTTTCACGGCTGTGCACAAATCGCCCGTCGCTCTTGCTGAAAAGTAAGATAAGTCGTAACATAGTAAGTGTATCGGAAGATGCACTTGTCTATGAAGTAGAAATTACACTACTTTTTCAAGGTAGAAATGGACATTGTCCCTTAGATTACCTAAAAGCGAATCGCGCTAAGTTTCGGCCTTAGTTTTGGGGTTTACCCCTTAGGTATATGTGTACTGACTTATTTTCCGCATTAGACTGCATGCAGGTTGGATGGTGATCTACTTTAATGTGAATCATCCCAATAACTGCTGCAGCTACGTTTATACTTTCTAGAAGATGAAGACAATCAAACATGAAAAGGTTTTTAAAAGCCATATCAATCAACGAAACTCGAAGCCTTCCGGGCATTCCCCTTTTGATTTTTACATTAATAGGGTTTATTCTTGTAAGAAACTTATTAGGATTAATTCCTTTTGTATACGGAACAACAAGAAATATCTGAGTCGCAGCGAGCATAGCTCTAGGCTGTTGAGGAGTTCTTATTGTTTCCGGATGAACAAAGTACCCTGCTAAATCAGCGGCTCACTTAGCCCCAGGCGGAGCTCCTGCCCCGTTAGTGCCTTTGCTAGTCTTAATTGAAACTGTAAGAGTTTGTATCCGACCCTTAACCCTGATAGTTCGATTAATTGCAAACATTAGTGCCGGTCACATTATTATAGGGCTTATTGCAAACGCTTTGGCAGCAAGTGCGCTTCACTGAGAAGCTTTTGCTTTTTTAGTTCATGTAGGATATTACATGTTCGAAATCTTTGTTTGTTTTATCCAGGCCTATGTTTTCTCACTTCTAGTAAAACTTTATAGTGAAGAACACCCTGCTTAAAGGTGAAGCTTTTATAGCGTTTAACTGTTAATTAAAAGAAGCCTTCCGCCATCTTTATATGCCTCAACTAAGACCAATAATAGGATTTCTTATAGCTGCTGTTACCCTAAGGAGCCTTTTATGCTTTTTAGCCGGATTAAGAAGCACAGCTCCTGCAATTAAGCCAACAAAGACGGCTAAAAAAGCTACTGCGATGTTTACACTTTTTTTATGAAATGGCAGAATATGCCTAAACTTTAAGCGTTTATCATGACCTAGGTCTTTCATATACTTTGTCGGTGTACGGCACGAGAGAATTTGAGTCTCTAAGAGACGAAAGTCATAAAGTATTTGAGACTTTAATTACATAAAATTTAATCAAAAGGTAGAAGGAATCTTTAAGATTGCAACTTAATGTTTTAATTAAACTACTACCTTGAGGGCAACCATAGTTATTTTTGGCACCACAAACCAACTTTTTAATTTAAAATAGCCCCCGCTCTAGCCTTAAGAAGCCTTTTTACTTGGAAGGTAAACGTACAATATACTTACTAGAGAATCTCCCAACTTCACAGCCTCTACAACAATAGGCATAAAAGAATGATTAGCACCGCAAATTTCTGAACACTGCCCATAGTAAACCCCAGGCTTTTCCACAAACATCGAAAACCTATTCAATCGCCCGGGAACAGCATCTATTTTTACTCCTATTGAAGGTAAAGCAAATGCATGAATTACATCAGCAGATGTAGCAATTACAGTTGTCTCTATTAAGTAGGGAACAGTTGCCCGATTATCTACCTCTAATAAACGAGATTCCCCAACTTCTAAATCTGCTGTAGGAACCATGTAAGAGTCAAATCTAACCTGGTCCCCAATTTCGTAACTTCAGTACCACTGGTGGCCAGTAGCTTTCAAAATTAACCCCTCTCCTGTCTGCTCATCCAATAAATATAGCAGGCGAAGAGACGGTAATGCTAACCAAATCAACAGAAAAGCAGGAAGAATGGTTCAAAGAGTTTCTAGTGTTTGCGCTTCTACGACAGTCCGTGACGTTATAGTGTTTATAATAAGCTTAACACCTACAAAACCCACAAAAGTTGAAATTCCTAATAATAAAACTAATCCATGATCATGAAATAAGTACATTTCCCCTTGCACCGGAGAACTAGGGTCTATAAAATTTAATTGGCCTCAAAACCTCACTGGCAAAAGGAAACCTATAACAACATCTTCAGTGTTGCGCTTTATTTAAGCTATTTGCCAAATCGCCTGGGCATTTAATGCTTGACAAACATTTGTTTTATTTTAAACTAGACTAAAAAGAAATAATTTTCGCCCACAGTCCTGGTATTGCCACTAGAATGAAATAAAATCCAAAATAGAGAATAGTTATAGGAACTGCAAGAGTAATGTAAGGTTCTTCAATAGGACAAGCTCCCAATCAAGTAAGAATAATGAACCTTCTTACTAAGCCCCAAAACATTCACTGGTAAAACATAGTAAAAGAAGAAGGAGTCACTTTTTCGCTTACCCCTAAAGGTAAAAAATATAGTACAGCAATTGATAATACTAAAGCAATTACTCCACCTAACTTATTAGGAATACACCGTAAAATTGCGTATGCAAACAAAAAATACCACTCTGGTTGAATGTGAACTGGAGTAACCATAGACCTAGCTTCATTATAATTTTCAGGGTCCCCTAGAATAAAAGGGTAAAAAAAACCTAAAGCCACAAAACCACCAAAAACCACAAGAAAACCTACTAAATCCTTTCAAGTAAAATAAGGATGGAAAGGAATTTTTCTCACATGATGCGTCTCTCCTAAGGGGTTAGTTGAACCCTTATTATGAAGAAACAATAGATGAAGAAGAGATAATCCCGCTACTAAAAAAGGCATAAGAAAGTGTAAAGAAAAAAACCGATTTAAAGTTGACTGCCCAACTGAAAACCCTCCTCAAACTCACTCCACGGCAGCTATCCCAATGTACGGAACAGCAGAAATTAAATTAGTAATAACCGTAGCACCTCAGAAAGACATCTGCCCTCAAGGTAAGACATAACCTACAAAAGCTGTCCCTATCCTGATAAAATAAATTGTTACCCCCACTATTCAAGTTCGGGGTTGTGTAATATATCTTTGGTAATACAACCCACGGCCGATATGTAGGTATAAAAACACAAAAAATAAAGAGGCTCCATTAGCATGTAAGTTTCGGAAAACCCATCCCCCCGGAATATCCTGAATAATATGAATTACTGATGCAAAAGTATTAGTTATATCTGCAGTGTAATGTATAGATAAAAACAGGCCTGTTAAAATTTGTGACGCTAAGAGCAACCCTAAAATTGACCCTCCGTTTCACCAAATTGAAAACCCAGATGGACTTGGTAACCCAACTACAGCTTCCAACGCATTTGGACGAATTTTATACATAAAAGTTCAATGTTCTAAAAGACGGGACATAGTCATTACCCCGAAGGCGTAAAAACGCCACAAGAAGAGACAACCCTAAAGCGGCCTCACATGCCGCAAATACTAAAAATCCTAGAAAAAAATGCAAACTATACCCTATAAGAGTTACTCTCCTATAAAATAGAACCAGCAAGCTTAACATTAACCTCTCAAGTCTAATGAGCATTCTTAAAAGCCGCATATTTAGTTTTCTAAACGCGATCAACGATGAAAAAATTCCTAACCTTGAAACATTAATTAATAACACGAAGTCAGCAGAGCATTCTAGGCTTTGAAGGCCCAAGGTTTTAATTAACCTATAACTTCGAGACTTTCGCCATAAATAGATTTACAATCTATCGCCTAAATTCAGCCATCAAAATAAAACCCGGCTAAAAGAACTAGGAATAACCTAGCCAAAGCCAAAGGCAAAAAAGATTTTCAACAAAGTATCATAAGTAAATCATACCGATAACGTGGATAAGCACCTCGAACTAATAAAAACATAATGGACACCACTAGAATTTCTATTGTTAATGTGATTGGCCCTAATACCCTCCTAAATCAAATTACCGTGGCTATAGATATAAATAAAATCCTTGCATACTCGCCTAGAAAAATTAAAGCAAACAATGCCCCACTAAATTCAATATTGAAACCGGAAACAATTTCAGATTCCCCCTCTGCGAAATCAAATGGAGCCCGATTTGTTTCAGCCAGGGTGCTTGTAAATCAAACTGCCCCTAAAGGAAACAATAAAAGACAAACAGGAAAAAGTATCCCCCTTGCTCTCTCCCAAGAGGAAGACATCATTATAAAAGCAGGGAACAATAAAATAAGCAACATTCTAACTTCGTATGAAATTGTCTGAGCAGCGGCACGTAAAGCCCCTAAAAAGGCATACTTAGAATTAGAAGCTCAGCCAGCTAACAAAGTCCCGTACACATTCAACGCAGTAATGCAGAAAAAAAGCAAAAGGCCCCAAATCACATTCCTGTAACCATAATTGCTTGGGTATAGATGCCATAAGGATAAAGCTAAAATAAGTGCTAAAGCGGGGGCAAACACAAAGACAAACGGATTTCTACCATGAGGAAAACACCCCTCTTTGATAAAAAGCTTTAATGCATCTGCCAAAGGCTGAGCTAACCCTATAAATCCCGCTTTGTTTGGACCTTTACGGGTTTGGCTATAACTTAAAACCTTACGCTCTAATACAGTGTAGTAAGCCACACCTAAGATTACACATAAACAAGTTAAAATTTCAATAAGCAAGTTAAGCAAAAAATAGAAAACGAAATTCCGACTGCAATTAACAACCGGCTTTGAGGTCATAAAGACTCTTGGCTAGCCAAAGCCCCTCCTCTTAAAATTCTTTTTTTTAGAATAAAAAAAGGCTCTAATCAACCATAGTCCAACACCCCAATAATTTTTAATACCTTAGAAAATATCTTAGGTGTTCCGTACACCAACGGAGTTAGAAAAAATAAAGTTGACAATCTAAATCTTTTTAAGCTCCGACTAAAGATTAACCCAATCGAAATACCCCTTAAAGTTACGATATTAATTAAAGTAGAATAGCTAGAAGGGATAAAGACGTACTCCAAAAGCCTAACATCTAACATAGAAATAAACTGGCCTCCTATAACAGCGCCACTTCCTAAGATCAACACCGGCAAAAAACAGTAAATGTCAGATACACCAGCAATAATTGGAGCATGTGTTTGGCCTCACACAACCCTCTTTAAAGTACGAAAGACATACTTAGCTGTTATAAATGTAGCTGCTATTATTACAACTATACTCACCATGTTAATAGGGTTCACTAATATAAGTTCCAAAATTAAATGCTTAGAGTAAAAAGCCCTTAGAAAGGGGGCTCCAACTAAACACAACCTTCTCACTGTAAATATTAAGGAAGTAAAGGGCATTCTTAACCCAATACCTCCGAATATCCGCACATCCTGACTACCATATGTGATTATAAGAATATGCCCGGCAGCCAAAAACAGTAAAGCTTTAAACAAAGCGTGAGTATATAAGTGAAATAGACCTAGCCTAGGAAAATTCAATCCTAACCTAAAAACTATAACACCTAATTGGCTCAGTGTAGATAACGCAATAACCTTTTTAATATCGTTTTCGAAAGTTGCTGCTCAACCCCCAAGCAAACATGTTGTTGAACCACAAAGCAGTAAAAACCAACAAATTCTAGGGTCTAACTGATTGAAACTTAATCGAATAATTATAAAAATTCCAGCGGTCACAAGAGTAGATGAGTGGACTAAAGCTCTCACTGGAGTGGGGGCAGCTATAGCTGCAGGAAGCCAAGAACTAAATGGAAACTGAGCACTTTTAGTTAATGCAGCAATACACAATAGTATTACCAAGCTTGACCCGTAATAAACTGAATCCCTCATTCTAAAAATAGAAAACTGGCCTCTTGCCACAAACAAGAAAGTACACAGAACAATAATAACATCTCCAATACGATTAATTATCAGAGTCTGGAAGCCTGCTATTTGGGACTCCCTCCTTTCATAATAGATAATTAAAGCAAAACTAGTAATTCCAAGACCATCTCAACCTAATAAAAGAATAAACAAAGACCCTGAAAAAATTAAAAAGTTTATTGAAATAACAAAAGAAAGTAAAATTCAAATAAACCGCGTAGAGAAGGGGTCTTCTTCTATATACTTATGAGAGAAAAAAAATACACAACCCCTAATTAAGGTTACTACTATTCTAAAACTTACTCTGACCTTATCAAAAATCAAAGGTACCCTGAAACTAATACCACTAACCCTGAAAATCTCAAAATCTAAAATTACCGTCCCCGACAACCTTATAAATAAAAACCCCAGAACAAGCATTAAACAAGAATAGCTAAATAATAATATGGAAAATTTTAAAGTCTTAAACCTCATTAGTTTTAATAGCGCTGCCCACTCCTGATACCCGTACTACTACTAATAGTATTAGTAAAAGCAAAATCACAAGGAATAGAAAAAATCCTAGTAGGTTTTCTTGAACTAAGCTTGAACCTCCATCTGCCTGTCTTTGTCCTAAAAAAGTTAAAGGGTACCCTCGACTCAACCCTGAACAAATCAGGGCTCCTAGGAAGATATAAATAAATCTTCCAAAATCAAAGCTCACCGAAACATTTCTTGATACTAAACAAACGTAAATGAACAAAACTAGCAGACCCCCCACATAAATTAAAAACAAAATATATGAGTATCAAAAGCTACCACACATAGAAAATACTCCCACGTATAAAAGAGAAAGGGTTATTAAACCCCCAATCAGCCTTACTGGGGTAGAAAAAAAAGGAAACACAAAAATAGTACTCGCGCACGCTCATGTTAAGATATTCAATTCAAAAATAGCTTACGCTACCCTCTAACTCCCAAAGTTAGTGTTCTAAAAACTTTTTTTGAGGCTTCAGGATACCCACTTTTTGATTGCAAATCAAATCTTCTATTTAAAGTATAAAGCCGACTAAATATTAATTTATAAATTGACCCTAAATCAATCGCATTGCTTCTGCCAAGTCAATAAATGTGGCTCGGTCCTTTCGTACTAGCGCCCCAAAATAAAAAGATAGAATCTGACCTGGCTTGCGCCGGTCTGAACTCAGATCATGTAGGAATAATAGTTCGAACAGAACTCACATAATAAACGGCTAGCCTATTAGTTTCCTAGTCCAACATCGAGGTCACAAACTTAATTATAAAATTATGCTGTTATCCCTCAGGTAACTTATTCTCCCATAATAAAATCGGCTTGTTTTTACAGAAAGTTTCAATGTTTCTTTATCGCCCCAATAAAAACGTTAGATGTTCTATAATTAAAGTTCTAAGGGTCTTCTCGTCTTTTTTTTTCTTTTAAGCTTTTTCACTTAAAAAGCAAATTCAAGTAAGTAAGCCTCGACAGCTAAACCCGGTTTTCCCATTCATTCCCGACTCCATTTAAAAGCCAACTGATTACGCTACCTTAGCACAGTCAGAGTACTGCGGCCATTTAAAATTCATAGGGCAGGTTGAACCACAAATATAAGCCTGTGGCTATGTTTTTGTTAAACAGTCCAAGTTTCGATTTGCCGAGTTCCTTAGGCTTATTTAATATTATTACTAATTTTAACATTATAAATTTTAGAACAAATTTTCTAAAAATTCCTGGTATACAACAAATTTCCATGAAATAAATCTTTTTTTGTAATCAACTAAGGGTATTAAGCCAACTTAATAAATCATCTTTTATATTGTTAGTAAGAGACCTAAGCATCTCATACCTTGTTTCAGCACTATATGCGTTTCCCAAGAATCCAGATACCCTGAGAATTGAAAGTATTTCGCCCCTACCTAATTATCTTTCTCCCATATTGCCACATAAGAAATAATTCTACAAAAAGTAACTAGGTAGATCTTCTCACTTCGGGAAAAAAAAATTATTTATATTATAATTAAACCATTATACAAAAGGTAGCCGTTTTCCAAAATTTAATTCCATCGCTGTAAACATTTCCCACTCTAAAAACCATTTTAATGTAAAAGCGCCACATGGATCTTCTCAATGTAACTGAGATGTAAATTATACTACACTTTTAAACAGAAGCTACAGACCTCATAGTATTTCTATGGAAATCTAATGGTAAAACGTCCTCCCACTCCCGAGAAAGGGATGGAGCACGAGAGAATAAAACTCTCCGCTGTACCTGTAAAGCTTCTCAAATTAGGAAGATAAACATTAACACTGCAAAGACAGAAAACAAAGACCCAAACGAAGATACTTGATTTCACTTAAAGTAAGTGTCTGGGTAATCAGAATATCGACGTGGCATCCCAGCTAACCCCAAAAAATGTTGAGGAAAGAATGTAATATTTACCGCTAAAAACATCACGAAAAAATGAGCCTTAGCTCATCGCTCATGCATAGTTACTCCAGTTATTATAGGAAATCAATAAACGAACCCCCCAAAAATTGAGAAGACAGCACCCATTGATAGCACATAATGGAAGTGGGCAACCACATAATACGTGTCATGAAGTACAATATCTAAAGAAGAGTTAGATAGAATAATCCCAGTCAACCCCCCTAAAGTGAATAGGAAAATGAACCCTAAAACCCAATACATAGAAGCCCTGTAAGGACCACGTTTCCCGTATAATGTCATAAGTCACCTAAAAATCTTAATCCCTGTGGGCACAGCAATTACTATAGTAGCTGCCGTAAAATAAGCCCGAGTGTCCACATCCATACCAACTGTAAACATGTGATGGGCTCAAACAATGAATCCTAAAACACCAATAGAAATCATAGCGTAAACCATACCTAAAGTCCCAAAAGCAGGCTTAGAAGTAAAATTTCTCAAAATGTGAGAAACCATCCCAAACCCTGGTAAAATTAAAATATAGACTTCAGGGTGTCCGAAAAACCAAAACAAATGCTGGTAAAGAATAGGATCTCCACCTCCCCTAGGATCAAAAAAACAAGTGTTAAAGTTACGATCAGTTAAAAGCATTGTAATAGCCCCCGCTAATACCGGTAAAGATAATAAAAGCAGGAAGGCAGTTACTAATACCGACCAAACGAATAAACTCAAACGATCTATAGTTATCTCCGGAGAGCGCATATTGTAAATAGTAGTAATGAAGTTAATAGCACCTAACAAAGAAGACATCCCCGCAAGATGTAAAGAGAAAATGGCTAAATCTACGGAACAACCTCTATGTCCCACGGCTCCAGACAGAGGGGGGTAAACTGTTCAACCAGTACCCGCACCTCCTTCTATAAGAGTAGAACATATTAAAAGCATAAAAGAAGGAGGAAGAAGCCAAAACCTTATATTATTCATCCGAGGAAAGCTTATATCCGGAGCTCCAATTAGCAAAGGAACGAACCAGTTTCCAAAACCACCAATTATTAAAGGCATCACTATAAAAAAAATTATTACAAATGCATGAGCCGTGACAATAACATTATATAAATGATCATCGCCTAAAAGTGCACCTGCTGTTCCTAGTTCAAATCGAATTAAAAGACTTAATCCAGTACCAGCCAATCCACATCATATTCCTAGCAAAACATACAAAGTACCAATATCTTTATGATTAGTTGAAAACAATCATCGCAACAATTTGGGAGTTCACCTCAT